TCTATGAGAGCAATAAAATAATAAATAAGTATGAATATAACAAGAGAAAGGGGAATAGTAGAGAAAAAGTTCTACAAAGCTATAGACTATATATGAGTGATCCCCACACTCTTTTTTTTTTTCAATTTCATTAATTGAATTTCGTTTGATTAAGGCGAAGTTCCGTAAAAACCTCCGCCTTCTTTAAAATATCATGAACAGTTCCTGTAGGTTGAGCGCCCTTTTCAAGGAAATATAGAATAGCAGGAACATTTGAATAAGTTTGATTCTTTATCGGATCATAAAAACCCACTTTCTGAAGATCTCTTCCGTCTCTTCGGGATCGAACATCAATTGCAACGATTCGATAGACGGCTCATTGGGATAGATGTAGATGAACAATACCCCCCCCCTAGAAACGTATAAGAGGTTTTCTCCTCGTACGGCTCGAGAAAAAATGATTCGAAGTTATGTCTAGGTATAGAATTCGAATGGCAAATAGATCCATAAAATCATCAAATCCATTAGACTATGATTTAAGTCTTTTTTTTTTCTTCTTTCTCGAAAAAGCAAAAATCATTTGTACTCATAACTCAAGTTGGATAACTCCCAAATAGCTCAAAGAAAACCCTTAGGCATTTCATTTATTGAGTGGTCTCTAACCCCCTTTTTTTGTCTCGTTTAGAATCCATTTGGATTCTTCATTCTGATCTAGTTGTTGAGACAATTGAAAACGGTATTTCCTTGTTCCAGGATCCTTTATCTTTACTTTGAATCATTGGGTTTAGACATTACTTCGGTGATCCTTAATCGTTTCAAAATGGCAGCAACATACCTTTTTTTGTGATTTCTTTCTATCAAAGAATCATAGAACAGTTGATTCACGCGTGCTACACTTTTGATCAAAAGAGTTTTACCAATTCCAACAAAATTTCCTTTTGGATTTGAAACTTGCTCGAATTGGATCCTTTCGATTTCTATATCGAAGATATACTTACGAAGTTATTCCAACTTATTGATTGGCACTAACCCTAGATCCTTGCCCCTGAGAAATGAATCAATCCTTTCTACTCGAGCTCCATCATATCATGTACTATTTACATTACACCCCAAATGGGGGTTCTAGTGGAACAGAACAAAAGATGTCGAGCCAAGAGCACTTTCATTCCTATATAATCTAAAATGGTGGATGGAAGAATCCACAGCTGATCATGTCTTTCAAGTCGCACGTTGCTTTCTACCACATCGTTTCAAACGAAGTTTTACCATAACATTCCTCTAGTTTGGAACCGGTATGTAATTGATTCAATTATGGAATCATGAGTAGTCATTGGTTCAGTCGGTACATAGTAATCCATACTTTTTTCCTTCTATCTGGATAGGTAGATATTTTTCTGAAGAAGTCTCAGCAAGAATTCAACTTAATCCCGTATGAATGCAACATTTTTTTTTTATTATTTATAAATAACACAAATATAAATAACACGAATAAATAAGTTCTTTTTGAATCTGTATCTTTGAGTGACTCAATAGGATAGATTCACCAATCTCACACGTCTTCAAGTACCAAGGACTCGTAAGAAATCATTAAAAATATTTAATTGAAAAAATTTCCTACTTCGACATCATTAGTTGAATAATGTTTTACAGTAAGTACCGCATTTGATTTTGATCATCATAAGAGAGATAAATCCATGTTTCTTTTCGAATTGAACCATCATCACTGATTTAAAGCATATAGATAGATCGAAAAGCAAATCCAATTTCTTTCTGTGGAGTGGATAAAAAAGACTTATATGTAAGGGAAGATTTAGGTCATTATTCTTTCATCTGATTGATAAAATCAGAATTGAAAGAATAGGGGATTTCTGTATCTATCAGAGAAACTGAACAATTGTCACTGGAAGTAATTAAATTATGGATATTCTATGTTAAATATTTGGATCACAAATCTTTTTCACAAAAATCGAAACACCGTTGTCACTGAAATAGAATGATAACAATACATACATACATATAAGCATTTCTTCATTTTATACGTATTTGACTTTCGGTTCAGTAATTTTTCTGTAATCTTTCCATAAAGTGAATAGAGTGTCTAAATCACCCCCTGCCTCAATTGTTACATTGATTTCTAATTATTCTCATTAGAGCCAAAGACAAAATGTCTAAAAATGAGGTTCAAAGAAAATACATCTGTTACATATGGAATTGATTGTTAATGAGATTCGGATAGACATAGATATTAAAATTTATACCTTCCATTGCTGTTTAAGTCCTATCTACTCCCCGAATTCTATGGGGATGATGAATATGAATCATAAATCAAAAAAGGATCCTCTTTTATGGGATGCTAGACGGGCTAGTCTAGGTACAAAGACTAAGAGGTCCAGATTAAGTCGTTGTTCCTATTTTTTATTTTACCCTAACCCAGTCGTAAGAGACTTAATCCCGTTGATTGAATTCAATTAGTACCACGAAACCCCTCTTGTTTAAAATTCAAGAAATCCACAGAGAATTA